ATATTTATTTGTTTTATTGTTGTTTTTTTTGCGTAACTCAAATAAATTGACTATTTATTTATCGTTTCACTATTGATAGAAATTATCTTGTTGAGACCCTATGATTCAATTAAAACTTCAGATTCATACTATAACCACGATGATTTAATATAATAACGCCATTAATTAATCTAAAGGATTCTCTGAGTAAGAACCATTTGATCATCATCTATTCAATGACTAGTATAAATGGAATAATAATAATGAAACTAAATCCATAGAAAACAGTTGTCAACAAATGCTTTTTAAGTAAGAAAAAGTGGAAATTCCATCTTTCCTTTTTTCATTTTTTAGTCCGGTTACGAGGTCTGAATTCAATATTGAATATAGTAGGTATGAATCATAGTTCAAATATTTCTTTTCTTGATCTATTTTATATATCTCTTCCGTGCTCCAGATACTAACATAAATATCCGACGGGGTAGAATCATCTCTATCAAGATGACAGACTTATACTCTGTACTAGCAATAGGATCAATTATAACAAGTCACACACTCATATTCCGGAAATACCGAAACAAAGGAATTTCACGGTCGAACTACCAGAGCAGAACGTCCTAGAAATCCGAGTTCTAAGAAATTTTTTTTTATCGAAAAAATAGGACTTCATAATTCTTATAAAGAAAACCTAATTCACGGAAATTCCATCCAATAAAACGGAAGAATTATAAATCTCCAAAATAATAGATAGAAATACTGCAAATAGAGCCATCGCGACCCCCATAAAAGGGGTAGTCCCCCACCCGGGAGCTACTTTACCATATTCCGAATTCAATGGTTTCAATAAACTTCCTACGTTAGTTCGTCTTGGCCCAGACCTAGAACCACCCTCAACAGTTTGTGTAGCCATAAATCCTATTTTATTCATTGGTTGAGATCTGTTGACTTTGTATACTATTTTGTTGTAGTTGTAAATAAATGATCTTATTGTAGTTGTAGATCCATCGTGATCTTGAAATTCTTTAATAATGGAAACAGCAACCCTAGTCGCCATCTCCATATCTGGTTTACTTGTAAGCTTTACGGGGTACGCCTTATATACTGCTTTTGGGCAACCCTCTGAACAACTAAGAGATCCATTCGAGGAACACGGGGACTAGTTGATTGAAGTAACGAGCCTCCCATATTCTATTGGGAGGCTCGTTACTTTAATTGATATAATGAAAAATCATTTCATTTTTTAGTCGGAACCTTAGGCGGTTCTCGAAAAAAGATAGCGAAAAAAATTATCCCTAAAGTAGAGACTAACAAAAATGTATAAACCAATGCTTCCATAGATTCAATTGCGGTTTACAATTATAGCTTCCACACCTATTCATTTGGTATAGGATCATTTACCAGATAAAAAAAAAGAAGAAAGAATCAAATAAAAAACGTTGATTCCAAATTTACCAGGCACCTAAAGTAGAAAATATAGGTAAGAGCAATATTGTATCAAGCTGCCTGTCTCTTTGTAGTTGGATCCCCAACTTTTTGGAATGCTCCAAATTCCACTTGAACGTCTAAATCTGGGTCAATACCAGCAAAAACATCCCGGAAGATGGTTCTAGCACCATGCCAAATGTGTCCAAAAAAGAAAAGCAAAGCAAACGAAGCATGTCCAAAAGTAAACCAACCCCTTGGACTACTACGAAAAACACCATCAGATTTCAAAGTAGCCCGATCTAATTCAAAAATTTCACCTAATTGAGCACGTCTAGCGTATTTTTTCACAGTAGCAGGATCACTATAACTGACTCCATTGAGTTCACCACCATAGAATTCAACAGTTACACCTACTTGTTCGACACTATACTTGGATTCCGCCCTTCTAAAGGGAACATCCGCTCTCACAATTCCGTCACCATCAACTAAAACTACTGGAAATGTTTCAAAAAAAGTAGGCATACGGCGTACAAAAAGCTCGCGGCCTTCTTTATCTCTAAAGGTAGGGTGTCCTAGCCATCCAACAGCTATTCCATCTCCGTTGTCCATTGAGCCCGCTCTGAATAATCCCCCTTTTGCCGGATTATTACCAATGTAATCATAAAAAGCTAATTTTTCAGGAATTTTAGACCAGGCTTCTGATAAACTCAGATTTTCAGCTAGTCCAGCACCAACCCTTCGATATATTTCCTGCTGGAAATATCCCTGATCCCACTGATAACGAGTGGGACCAAATAATTCGATCGGTGTTGTTGCTGAACCATACCACATAGTTCCAGCAACAACAAAAGCTGCAAAAAAAACAGCGGCGATACTACTGGAAAGTACGGTTTCAATATTTCCCATACGTAATCCTTTGTATAAACGTTGAGGCGGACGGACACTAAGATGGAATAGGCCCGCTAATATACCCAATGTACCCGCTGCAATATGATGAGAAGCTATCCCTCCCGGGACAAAAGGATCAAACCCTTCTGCGCCCCACGCGGGGGTTACAGGTTGCACTTTTCCAGTTAGCCCATAAGGATCCGATACCCATATTCCAGGACCATACAAGCCTGTTACATGAAATGCACCAAAACCAAAGCAAGCTAACCCTGAGAGAAATAAATGAATTCCAAAGATTTTTGGCAAATCCAAAGAGGGTTTTCCTGTACGTTCATCGGAGAATATTTCTAGGTCCCAATATACCCAATGCCAGATAGCTGCCAAAAAGCACAAGCCAGAAAACACAATATGTGCCCCTGCCACACCTTCATAACTCCAAATACCTGGATTCGTTATAGTCCCTCCTGTAATACTCCAACCACCCCATGAATTGGTTATTCCTAAACGAGTCATGAAGGGTATAACGAACATACCCTGTCTCCACATCGGATCAAGAACAGGGTCAGAAGGATCAAAAACCGCTAATTCATATAGAGCCATCGAACCGGCCCAACCAGCAACTAAAGCTGTATGCATTATATGGACAGCAAGTAAGCGACCGGGATCATTCAAAACGACGGTATGAACACGATACCAAGGCAAACCCATGGAAATACCTCTTTATCAAAGATAAATGGACACTATGTAACTTTATCGCATTGGAAAAAACTAAACATATATATGTATATATGATAGTACCTAACCCTTTTCAGTAGATTATCTATGAGCAAGGGTTAATATTTATTCCGTTCCATTCGAAATAATATAGGAATTCTGTTCGTAGGAACAAATAGAAGCAGATCTATTCTATACCCGATAAGTAGCAATACGCAATGGGGGATTGGTCTGATTTTTTTTTTTTTTGAACGAGTGTATAAATACTTGTTCATCGTTCAAACAATCCATTCGTAAGAATTGTTTTATACATTCTGTCTTACTTTATCTGACAATCTATGTATAAAATCTATATCCTATATAAAATAGGATAAACAGAAGGAAAATCCAAATTATGAAAACAATTAATTCATTATTACATTACGTTTCCAAATCAAAGTAAAATATAGTACTTAATTTTTTTCTTTAATTTAATGCCCATTGGTGTTCCAAAAGTACCTTTTCGGAGTCCCGGAGAGGAAGATGCTGTTTGGGTTGACGTATAGTGCGACTTGTCAGACATATTGGGTCATATGGTATTCCCCCATTCTCCCCCCCGATCGAGATATATTATGTTTCGCCCAAGAAAGATTGATTGAACCATCAATAATTCGGAGCGCGAAGTACAGTCAGATCAATTTATTTTTAGGATAAATAATTGAAATTAGAAGAATTTATGGTTGACTTGCCACAATAAAATAAAGTATCCAGGCTCCGTTCAGAAAATACCAAATTGGTAATATGTATACAATTACCACTTGTATCATAAATGATTTTTCTACCGTAAGAATTAAGTTATCTCAAACTGCCAATCCATGAAGTAGTACTAAATAATATATAGATGAAGTAGTACTAAATAATATATAGAATAATTTGGCGGAAGATATGAAACGGGTTGAAAAAAACGAAGTCTTAGCAAAAAAAAGCGAGTGGTACTGATATCATTTGTCCTATATGTGCAAATAGGAATCGGGCGGATCTTTACCCGGAGTAGAACGTGAACCTAAAAAATTGAAAGGGCCCATTTAGGAACAAGAAAATAACATCAAAATTGGAACCTTGATGAAATAATACATCAATGAAAGATTAATTCAAAAAGTTCAGTAAATTTCTTTTTTTTTTTGAGAGAGAAAGTGGCAAAACCTTATACTTCTTGAAAAGAAAAATAGAAGAACAAGCCCATTCGTTAGAAAAACAAAAAAAACTGTTACAAAAAGAAATAGGGCTGGAATCGACACATTGATTATTTTTTTTTTTCGAAATTGTTTTGAGCCGTATGCATCCAAAGGTGCATGTACGGTTTCTAAGGGATAGAATTTTATCCTAATCAACCGACTTTATCGAGAAAGATTACTTTTCTTAGGACAAGAAGTTGATAGCGAGATCTCAAATCAACTTGTTGGTCTTATGGTATATCTTAGTATAGAAGATGATACTAGGGATCTTTATTTGTTTATAAACTCTCCCGGAGGTTGGGTAATACCAGGAATAGCTATCTATGACACTATGCAATTTGTACCACCAGATGTACATACAATCTGCATGGGGTTAGCCGCTTCAATGGGATCCTTCATTCTGGTAGGGGGGGAAATTACCAAACGTTTAGCATTCCCTCACGCTTGGCGCCAATGAGTTTTTTATTTGAAAAAAAAAGAAAGAAGACTATGCCTTCGCCATATTGAATATGAATAATAAGTAATAATAGCATGGCACTTTAAGTTCGATATGAACAAACATTTTTTGTTTTTTCATAACACAAGATTACATATCGAAATAGTAGTATGAAACAAAGATGATTTCCAATTTGGTCTTTTTATTTTGATATTATGTATCAGAGACCCATTTCAGCGTCACAAACCATTTTTCTTACACACTAAAAGTTTCTTTCTGATACTGATATTTATTTATGAAAGAAAGAGTAAGAAAATGAAAAAAGAATTTTTTTCTTCATTTTGATCGGATTAAAAAAACCTTGGGATTGCTAAAACTAAATCAAAAATCAAATAAATATATAAAGCAACAGAACCATCGTAGTATTTTTTTAATTCCTAAGAAAGGAATACGAAAAGAAGGGCGGTAAATGGATTATTCAACAATCTGAATCGAATAGATTCTTTTTTTTGTTTCTTTTCTGTTTGTTTTTTATTCAATGTAAAGAAGGGAAAAGGAAATTCCATTGCAGAGCCGTATGCATAAAAAATGCCTGTACGGTTGTTCAATTCTATCTTTTTTTTTTTTCTTCTTACGTTACGAGATAGAAGAACCTTTCATGATGTTATATTATCAGGGTTATGATTCATCAACCTGCTAGTTCTTTTTATGAGGCACAAGCAGGGGAATTTATCCTGGAAGCGGAAGAACTACTGAAACTTCGCGAAACCCTCACGAAGGTTTACGTACAAAGAACAGGAAACCCCTTATGGGTTATATCCGAAGACATGGAAAGGGATGTTTTTATGTCAGCAACAGAAGCCCAAGCTTATGGTATTGTTGATCTTGTAGCAGTCGAAAATACCGGGGATCCAGTATAAATGCATCAATTTCAAAACATAAGTACAATTTTTGCGAATTTGATATTTAATATTTTATATCCATAAAATATTCTCATTCAATTGAATGGAAATAATTTATAATCACCAGGTTAAGATCGATCTAAACCAGTCCATTCTATAATATATACAATTCAACATGCCAACTATTAAACAACTTATTAGAAAGACAAGACAGCCAATCAGAAATGTTACGAAATCTCCCGCTCTTCGAGGATGCCCTCAGCGTCGAGGAACATGTACTAGGGTGTATGTGCGACTCGTTCAGATCATAAACTCGAACAAACGAGACAATTTTTCGAATATTAATCAATAAAATGGATAGAATACAAAAACAATATTTATTTTATGTATTATCGAAACGAAAAATGAGGATTTCTTGTATACTTTTTGGAATTTATGGTTTCTATTGGTGCAAACCCAATCGTCTCGATTTGGGATGAGAAGGAATTCCCCATGGTAGCAAATCAAATGGTTATACACTAAGCGGGGAAATTGAATAATATTTAAAAATAAAAAGGATTATGCTCCTATTTCTTGAAATAACGGACTAACAGGGTCAGCTACCTAGCCAACTTTCATAATTAAATACCGTCACTGTATCGATAGCTCTGATTGTGAAAGGAGCTATTATTATATAATTCATGGGTAGAGCCAAAGAGTGTGAACTGTACAAGTTACCAATAACATTAATGAAATGAGAGATGGGGCTCCGGTGTATAGAGAGGACCTCACCGTTTAAGAAGTAACCATAGAAACGATGGAACCCGCTATATTCTTTTTCATATTTAGTTTAGTATCGGTAGAATTTTTCTTATTTCCAAGTGAAATAATGAAATATCTGAAATAAAAAATCGCGGTTGGGAAGGTCATAGAAGCAAAAGCCATTGGAATTTATATTTTATATATTGGAATAATACGTTTTGTTATTAATCAACAGGGAAAAGAATGACTGAAAGAACACAAACCAATTAGTTATTCATCAAAGTTTAATTTGATTCAATGACCAGAGTTAAACGAGGATATATAGCCCGGAGACGTCGAACAAAAATTCGTTTATTTGCATCAAGCTTTCGAGGAGCTCACTCAAGACTTACTCGAACTATTACTCAACAAAAAATAAAAGCCTTGGTTTCCACTCATCGAGATAGAGGCAGGAAAAAGAGAGATTTTCGTCGTTTGTGGATTACTCGGATAAATGCAGTAACTCGTGAGAATGAACTATCCTATAGCTATAGTAGATTAATACATGATATGTACAAGAAACAATTACTTCTTAATCGTAAAATACTTGCACAAATAGCTATATTAAACAAAAATTGTCTTTATATTATTTCCAATAAGATTACCAAATAAAAGATATTAAGATATTCCATTATTAAATACTATAATAGAAATTCTATAAATAATAATAGAAATTCTATAAATAATAGAAATTCTATAAATAGAAACTAATATACATAAATTCTATAAATAGAAAGTAATATACAGGAATGATTGAAAAAAAAATTCCCCGGAGAATGAACTCCGGGAAGATCTAATAAAAAAAAATTAAGAATTCAGATTTAGTAGGAATGAACGAACATGTTTCAATAAAAAAAGATTTCTTTCTTCTTTCCCCATTTTTTCTTAGAACACAAGAATAAAATCTGTATTGTATTATATTATCTATTTTTTTAAACAAAATATCAATCAGATGCAGAGTTCTGATTGAAGTTTTGGGTCAATTGAGGAGTATAGTATACCTATTTATTTCTGGTTCGAAGACCGGTATTTCTAGGAATTGACTCCGCTCTCTCAAATTGTTTCTCATTATTAAGAAAAGGTAACAAAGATAAAATACGAGCTTGTTTTATAGCGATAGTAATTAATCGTTGTTGTTTCAAGGTCAATCTATTTACTCGTCTAGATAATATTTTTCCCTGTTCACTAATAAATCGACTAATTAAACTCATGTTTCTATAATCAATTCGATCCCCCGATCCAATTGGGGGCAAACGCCTACGAAAAGATCGCTTGGATTTCTGAAAAGGTTGCTTGAATTTATCCATGGTTTATTCCTTATCTATCAAATCCTATTTCTTCATTCATTTTAGTTTAGATTGAACCGAACGAAATAGGATTTGATTTTTATGTATTTTGTTTGTATGTATATTATATACATATATATGTTATTATATTCTATGCTTTTCTTTTCTATTCTTTTCCTTGGCCTTGGAGGAGTTACCCCTACGGTTCTATTCAATCTATTTCTTTATTTCCCCGTGAATTGTATGCTTGTAACAATAACGACAAAATTTTCTCAATTCTAATCGACTGGGTGTATTATGTCGATTCTTTTGAGTAATATATCTAGAAATTCCCGACGATTTTTTATGGGTGTCCTTTCGGGCACAACTGGTACATTCCAAAATAACTCTTACTCTGACATCTTTACCCTTCGCCATGAACCCTCTTTCTTTGGATCAATTCAACTCATTTAGAAGAAAAGAACATAAAATGAAAAAAATAAATGGAAGTTACTACTATTTAAATATTACATTATAATGTAATGTTATAATGTAATATTTAAATAAGAAAATTTTTTCTAACTATTTATTTGATTATTCTTATCCTAATCCCAGTATTTATTTTGGGTAGTCTTGATTCTATAATTTCTACCCTGGATCCACATTCCCATTCTACAAAAATGGATCTTATACCCACTTGATGTGATGCGATGCTGAGAATCAATACATTTTGATTTGATCCTTTTTCCCCTTCCTATACTAAACAACCAAAAAAAGGATGGGGATGGGAGATTTTTGTCGCAATTTTTTGTATCTCTAATTTTCTTTATTTCTTCTCATTCTAATGTTAATGAAATAAAATAACTAGAATTAAAAAAAGGGAAATGACAAGGCGTCTGGGAATAAACGATTAATTTCGATCAATAGACCTGCTAAAGCCCCAAACCATAGAGTACTTAGCACAGGTGCCACAGAGAGATATGTTTTTATATCTCGCATTGGAAATCCTCCTTCTTTATTTCTTTATTGTAATACATATACAATCGATCATATGCTGTAGTTAAGGATCGCTTGTATTTTTACGCAAAATGCCTAACTTAACAACTATATTAATATCTATGTACAATGAACTAGTCGATGAGATTTTCTTCTCCTTAAAAAAAGATAATAGACTCTTTCCTCCTGAGCATTACCGATAAATATTTTTAGGGTTCAGGTATATTGTATATATTATATAAAATTAAAAAGAAGAAATAAAATGGCAAGAAACTTCCGTTTTCTTTTTTTTTATGGATAAAGAAGAAAATAATAATGTGGAAAACAAGACAGGCCTTTTATAGAATGGAACTGTACCATAATTGGAAAAAGGGATGTAGCGCAGCTTGGTAGCGCGTTTGTTTTGGGTACAAAATGTCACGGGTTCAAATCCTGTCATCCCTACCTATTACTTCCCCTATGGACAGTAACGAGGGATTAATTAATATATTAATTTAAAATTAGACATAATTTTGCATTTTATCATACTATATGCTTATGTAATATGCATATGCAATATGTATTTTAAAGGGTACAAAAACAACAAAGAATCCTCTTTTTCTTTACAGTTATATCTTCTGTCATGAAAAGAAAGCGCTCTTAGTTCAGTTCGGTAGAACGCGGGTCTCCAAAACCCGATGTCGTAGGTTCAAATCCTACAGAGCGTGATTTTCTTCTTTGTTATGCTGAATAACAAAAATGGAATTCCAAACCGAATTTGACCTCCTCTCTGCAGGAGGTCAATCAAAAAAAGAAATGTTACTCAATTAAATTAAAAATCCAACTGATCACCGCGTCTGTATTGTAAATATGCAGTTACGAATAATCCTGCCAAAGTAATAGGAATTAGACCTAAGACGATTCCAAATAAAGAGACTTCAATCATTTTGATTTCTTTGAGGAGATAAAAAGATAGATAAGATCTATTACTAAATATTAATCTGAATTATCCCTTAATCTCAATGACCCAAAATCGACAATTAACATGAAAAGGGACCATAGAATACTTTGAATATCAGATAAATTTGTATTTTTATGAATTTTTTGTTTATTTAATTAAATTCAAATAAGTCGTATCTTGTTCAAACCGATAAATAGAGCTGACGTTATAGTTGAAGCAGCCAGTAGAAAACCAAAATAACTAGTTAGAGTAAGCATGAAAAAGCTAAATGAGATATGTTTTTTTTCTACATATGCTGATAAAAAATTTACCTAAATTTACATTTTTCGAAATAAAACCATAATAAATACCAATTGACAGAATTAGTTCCAATTGAAGAAAGTTCTTGATTGATCAGTGATTCTAAACAGCACTCATAAAGATAAACGAAATAGACGGAAAAAAAAATAGATTTATCCACT